TTCCTCCTGGAATAAAGGGGTCAAAACCTTCCACACCCCACGATGGGTTTACAGGTTGTACTCTTCCTGTTAGCCCATAAGGATCGGACACCCATATTCCAGGACCATACAATCCGGTTACATGAAAAGCGCCAAAGCCAAAACAAGCCACCCCTGAGAGAAATAAATGAATTCCAAAGATCTTGGGCAAATCCAAGGAGGGTTTTCCTGTACGTTCATCACAAAATATTTCTAAATCCCAATACACCCAATGCCAGATAGCTGCCAAGAAACACAAGCCAGAAAACACAATATGCGCCCCAGCCACACCTTCATAACTCCAAATACCCGGATTTGTTATAGTTCCCCCTGTGATATTCCAACCCCCCCATGAATTGGTTATTCCTAACCGAGTCATGAAGGGTATAACGAACATACCTTGTCTCCACATTGGATCGAGAACGGGGTCAGAGGGGTCAAAAACTGCTAATTCATATAAAGCCATTGAACCGGCCCAACCAGCAACCAAAGCTGTATGCATTATATGTACAGACAGCAAACGACCGGGATCATTCAATACGACGGTATGAACACGATACCAAGGCAAACCCATGGAAATACCCCTTTATCAACGAAAAATGGACACTATGTAACTTTATTGCACTGGAAAAACTATGTTATTGACCTCCCCCTTTCAATGGATTATCTCGGAGAAAGGATTACTATTTTTTTTTTCTATTTTTTTTTTTTAGTAATAATGAAAGAATTCTCTTTGTAGAAACAAAGAGAAACAAATCTATTTTATACTCGATAAGTACCAATACGCAATGGGGGTTGACCCCATTTTATATGAGCGAACGCAGATAGATTTGTTCATCATTCAAAGGATCTATTCATAAGAATTTGACTTTCTATTTTCTATTTAATTTCTTTTGATGAACTTATCAAATCTACGCATAAAAAAAAAATAGGATTGGATTTAAAGGGTAATATTATTAAGACAATAAATTCATTTTTACGCTTTCACATCAAAGTGAAATAGAGTACTTTATTTTTTTCTTTCATTTCATGCCTATTGGTGTTCCAAAAGTTCCTTTTCGAAATCCTGGGGAGGACCATTCAATTTGGATTGACGTATAGTGCGACTTGTCAGATATATTGGGTCATATGGCATTTCCCCGTTCTCCCCATCGATTGGGATATCCTCTGTTTCGCCCAAGAAAGATTGATTAAATCATCCAAAACTGGGAGCGTGAAGTGCAATTAGATCTTATGGGGTATTCAGATTACTATTATCAATTAGAATAATTTATGGTTAGCTTGTTTGGACCAATAAAATGAAGTATCCAGGCTCCGTTTAGAAAAACCCAATCGGTAATATATCTATAATTACTACTTGTATCCTATTTATTTCTAGATAGGAAGAGTTTCAAACCGCTAATCATAATTACTCGAATAATATGATGAATATATAAAATAGTTGGGGAAGACGTTTAATGATGAATTGGTAAGTTGTAGCAAAAAGAAGCGGTATTGGGGGTATTTGCCCTATATGTGCAAATTTAAATCAGGCAAATCCTTACTCGGAGTAGAGCACAAACCTAAAAATAAAAAAAAAAATGGAAGAAGACCATTCAGGAACAAGAAAATGCCATCTTGATTGAAATTATTGAAATTTTATCTCGATGAAAGAATACATCAATAAGAAGTTAGTTTGATACGTTTAATGAATTTTTTTATTAGGTAAACTTATTAGGTAAACGGGTCAAAACTCATCTTTCTTGAAAAATGGAAGAAAAGTCCCTTCGTTAAAAGGTTAAATTAAAAGATAAGTTAGAAAGTACTCACTATCAAAAAAAGCAGGGCTGGAATTTACACATTGATTCTTTTTTCGCAATTTTTGTTGAACCGTATGCATCAAAAGGTGCGTGTACGGTTCCTAGGGGATAGAATTCTATCCTAATCAACCGACTTTATCGAGAAAGATTACTTTTTTTAGGTCAAGATGTTGATAGCGAGATCTCAAATCAACTTATTAGTCTTATGGTATATCTCAGCATAGAGAGTGAGACCAAAGATTTGTATTTGTTTATAAACTCTCCCGGCGGATGGGTAATGCCCGGAATAGCTATTTATGATACTATGCAATTTGTGCGACCAGATATACAGACAGTATGCATGGGATTAGCCGCTTCAATGGGATCTTTTATCCTGGTTGGAGGAAAAATTACCAAACGTCTAGCATTCCCTCACGCTTGGCGCCAATGAGTTTTTTATTTGAATTTGAAAGAAAAAAGAAAACTATGCCTTCGCCATATGAAATATGAATATTTAATGAAATATGAATATTTAAGTAATAATAGCATGGCATTTCGAATTCGATATAAGAAAAATTTTCTTATTTTTTTTTTTTTTATTTTAATAAGATAAGATTATGTATCGAAAGAGTGGTATGAAATACTAAGGATATTCCGGTTTTATCTTTTTAGTTTAGCGTCACAAACTTTTTGTTTTCACACGAGAGACTCTTAAGCTTATTTATGTTATGAAAGAGTATGAAAAAAAATAAGATTCTATTATGTTTTATGTTTTCAATATTTTTTATTTGAAAAAAAAAGAAACTTTGGGATTGCTAAATCACCGATAAAATAAAGCAACGGAACCACCATAGTATTTTTGTTTTTAACTCCTCCCAAGAGAAGGGTGGTTAATACTTTTTCTCTTCGATGAAATCGAAGAAAAAAAAGTAAAAAGTGAATTCTATTGCTGAGCCGTATGCAATGTGCAAACAATGCCTGTACGGTTGTTCAATTCGATCTTTTTTTTCTTATTATTCTTTTCTCGTCGCCTTATCATGCGAGTGTGAGATAGAATAACCTTTTATGATGTTATATCATCAGGGTAATGATCCATCAACCTATTGCTGGTTTTTATGAGGCACAAATAGGCGAATTTGTCCTGGAAGCGGAAGAACTACTGAAAATTCGCGAAATCCTCACAAGGGTTTATGCACAAAGAACGGGCAAACCGTTATGGGTTGTATCCGAAGACATGGAAAGGGATGTTTTTATGTCAGCAACAGAAGCCCAAGCTCATGGAATTGTTGATCGTGTAGCAGTTGCATAAAAAATAGTAGGAATTTCGTGCAAATCAAATCGCGATTTGCGATTTTTTTCTTATCTGAGTTGAATATTCTATTAGTAGAATATTAATATAGAATAAATATAGATAATAGATAATAGTTAAATATAGATATAGTAGAATATTAATATAGAAATAACTCCTAATTTACGGTTAGGATCGATCTAAACCAGCCCATTATCCATAGATTCAACATGCCAACTATTAAACAACTTATTAGAAAGACAAGACAGCCAATCAGAAATATCACCAAATCCCCCGCTCTTGGGGGATGTCCTCAGCGCCGAGGAACATGTACTAGGGTGTATGTGCGACTCGTTCAGGTTGGTCGTGGCCTTGGACAAAAGAAAGACTTTTCCACTATGCGCGATCAGTACATGGATAGGATAGAATGGAAGAACCCCGGTCAATATCTATAACTATCGATTGTATATCAAATTTATGGTTTCACTTGATGCAAATTCAATTACCTCCATTTTAAAACGAGAAAGAATTCCCCATCGGTAGCAAATACTTATCTGTTAAGCAGGGGAAGTCTTATTGAAAGGGCGAAAAATTATGCCTCTACTCTTGCAAGAACGGACTAATAGGGTCAGCTAATTAGCTAATCTTCATAATTAAATACCGTTACTGTATAGATAGACTCGTTGTGAAAGACCTATTACTGGAATTAGTAGATAATTAATGGGGTAGAGCCAAAGAGTGTGAACTGTACAAGTTAACAATAGCATTGATTAAATGAGGGAAGGGGCTCCGGTGTATAGAGAAGACCTCACCGTTTGTTTAAGAAGTAACCATAGAAACGATGGAACCCACTATTTCTTTATCCATTTCTATTTTTTACTTACTACTTATTTGTATTTACTATGTTTGATTTTGAGTATCAATACAAATTTTTCTAGGCATTCCACCTTGAAAAAAAAAATCGTGGTTGGGAAGGTTATAGTAGCAAAAGCCGTTGGAATTATTATTTTATACATTGGAAGAATCCGTTTTGTTATTACAGAAAAGGGAAAAGAATAACTGAAAGAAAGGAATTAGTTATTCATCAAAGTTTCGTTTAGTCAATGACCAGAATTAGACGAGGATATAGAACTCGGCGGCGTAGAACAAAAATTCGTTTATTCGCATCAAGCTTTCGCGGGGCTCATTCAAGACTTACTCGAACTATCATTCAACAAAAAATAAGAGCTTTGGTGTCGTCCTATCGGGATAGAGAGAGGCAAAAAAGAACTTTTCGTCGTTTGTGGGTCACTCGGATAAATGCAGTAATTCGCGAGAATATAGTATCCTATAGTTATAGTAGGTTAATAAACAATCTGTACAAGAGACAGTTGCTTCTAAATCGTAAAATACTTTCGCAAATAGCTATATTAAATAGGAATTGTCTTTATATGATTTCAAATGACATTATTCTAAAATAAGGAGATTGGAAGGAATCTGTCAAGAACGAATTCGGGGAAGGGAGAAGAGAGATTAGTATGATAAAATATAATGATAATATGCTCAAGCAGTCAAACTGATCAAAAACATTCAATAAAAAAAAGATTTATTCTTCTTCCCCAATTCGTTTTTTTCTTATGAAAATCAAATCTGGATTTTCGTTTCGGATTTTTCGAACAAAACATCAATCTACGTTTGAGTTCGGATTGGAATTTTGACTCAATTGAAGAGTAGGCCTATTTTTTCCTGGTTCTAAGACCAGTAGTTCTAGCGGCCAACTCGCCTTTTTCAAATTGTTTTTCATTATTAAGAAAAGGTAATAAAGATAAAATACGAGCTTGTTTTATAGCGATAGTAACTAATCGTTGTTGTTTTAAAGTCAATCTATTCACCCGTCTAGATAATATCTTTCCTTGTTCACTAATAAATCGACTAATTAAACTCATGTTTCTATAATCAATTTGATCCCCCGATTGGATCGGGGGCAAACGTCTTCGAAAAGATCTCTTGGACTTAAGAAAAAGTCGCTTGGATTTATTCATCTTTTGTTTATTTTATTCCTTATTTCGAAAATCCTAATTCTAATTCATCTTCCTTTTAATGGAAAGGTAACCCCCAGGTAATCGATTCCATCTATTTTTTTATCTCCCCGTGAATCATATGTTTGTAACAATAGGGACAGAATTTTCTCAATTCCAACCGGCTAGGCGTATTATGTCGATTCTTTTGAGTAATATATCTGGAAATGCCTGTTGATTTCTTATTAACATTGTTTTGAACACAACTGATACATTCCAAAATAACCTTTACACGGGCATCTTTACCCTTGGCCATGAACCTCCTTTGGGTTTGTTATTCACCCCAACTCCCAACTCTTCTCTATTTCCATTTACCATCCGAAGTGAAGAAGAAAGAAAAAAAAAAATAGAAATTGCTTACTCGAAATGAAATTATGAAAAATTTCGTTACGTTACAACCAATTCCAATTATAGTAATATAATAAAATAATAAGTAATACATTTTACTCTATTTATAAATTTAAAAATTCGAATCGCAGTATAGTATTTCAGTTAACCATCTTGTGAACTACTCTTGCCCTAACCACACTCTCTTAATTTTAATTTAATTGAAGTTAATTTACTTGAAGCCTGGGACCGAGTTCCGAATTTTGCTGAGGTTGAACCCACTTTTTTCTTCTTTATCTTTTCGAACTAATAAATAAAATTCTAATACGAAGAAAAAAAAAATAAAAAGAAGAGGGGGTTAATAGTTACAGATATTTAATTCTACCCCTAATCTTCTTCATCTCCTCTGTGTTAATAACTAGAATTAAAAAAAGGGAATATCAACGCATCTGGGAAAAAACGATTGATCTCTATCAATAGACCAGCTAAAAAACCGAACCATATAGTACTTATTACCGGCGCCACGGATAGATATGTTTTTAGATCTCGCATTTCAAATTCTCCTTCCTTATTTTAAAAATTGTAATATATAAAATGGTAATACATATATGATCGGGTGTATATGTAGTCGCTTGCGTTTGTTTTGTATGCTGAATGAATCCCTAATTCAAATTGAAATCTACAAGGATTTGATAGATAAGATTTTCCTTTTCTTTTTTATTATTTATTAAAATAAAATAACAAAAATATGTCCCTTTCCGACCGAACAGTCACGAAATTTAAGGTGGTTTCATATTTCTTTTCTTTCATATGTATATGTTTTTATGTGTATAGAAATTTATTATATGTTATATGAATTATATGATATGAAACAAAAAAAAGAAGAAATGGCAAGGTAAGTTGCGTATATCGATGGAGAAAATTAAATAAGTATGTGGAAAACAAGACAGGGATTCTCTACAATAACATTGTAGACCAATTGAAAGGGATGTAGCGCAGCTTGGTAGCGCGTTTGTTTTGGGTACAAAATGTCACGGGTTCAAATCCTGTCATCCCTACCTATTTCTTCGCCTCTGAGCAATAAGGAGGGATCGGTTGAGAACAATTTTAATTGGACATACCTAATCTTTCATTTTTATCATATTCTATATGATAGTATAAGCATTCAATATGTATTGGAGTTTCAATATGTATTGTATTGGAGTTAAAAAAGAATCTTTTTCTTTACAGTCTTCTTTTTTGCGCTCTTAGTTCAGTTCGGTAGAACGTGGGTCTCCAAAACCCAATGTCGTAGGTTCAAATCCTACAGAGCGTGGCTCTGCTTTTGGGCGAAAATTATACGGAAAAAAATAGCGAAAGTGGAATTTGACCTCCTACGGATTATTAAAGAAAGGAGGTCAAAAAAAAAAACAAGGTCTTAATTAAAGGTCCAACTGATCACCACGTCTATATTGTAAATATGCAGTTACGAATAATCCGGCCAAAGTAATAGGAATTAGACCTAATACGATTCCAAATAAAAAAACCTCAATCATTTCAATTTGTTTGAAAGGGAAAAGGAGAGGTAATATCTATCCTTAAATATTAATAATCCATATTGATATTGCCCATAAATCTCAATAACCAAGAATTGGAAATTGAGACACCGTAAGGAACGAAAGAATAGATGGAATACTGTAAAAAATTTTCTATTTATTATTATGATTTATGAATTATTGTTATGATTTATGAATTGTTCATTCAATTAATTTCAAATAAGTCGTATCTTGCTCAGACCAATAAATAGAACTGAGGTTATAGTTAAAGCTGCTAGTAGAAAACCGAAATAACTAGTTAGAGTAGGCATGAAGGAACTAAATAAATTCTTTTTTTTTTTATTTTTTATACTTTTATACATATATTTGTAAAGCACTTCCCTAAGTTCAATTTTTTGAAAGATACGAGGATAATCAAAAATATCAATTGAAAGAATAAATTCAATTGACTAATTTAGCAACATTTATCATTTATTATCATTCATTATCATTCATTA